TATGATATGGAAAGACAGAGTGTAGAAGCTAAAAAGATACTGGAAGTTGCTCATCTTCAAATCGAGTTGGACCCGAAATGAAATAAATAAAAAGGGGGTATCGGGCCTGGGCCGTCCGATCGAAAAGAAAGTGGATTAACTCCTATTGAAAATAAATGATTCAAATTAAAATTATTTTAAAATCCAATTATTCTTTTAGACTGAATTTTTTTTTTTTTTTTAGTTATATGATAGAGTTTTTATTACTTTCACTCAACTCACGAATTGCACAATGAATCTGTTGATTTGGAATCACATGACCGGTTGATGTCACATCAGAGCAATCGATTTTTTCTACTATGTAATTCTATCTTTTTTAGTGCTATCTATAATGACTGATCAATTAAGATGGAACTAAGTTAATATTGTCTACTGTCAATAGTTTTTCTTACTGTCGTATCTGGGAAAATTGAAACTTAGGTAAGTGTTTTATCAACATATGTAGTAAAAGAACATATCTAATTTAGCCCTTTCATGTCTACTATAACTAGTTATTTCGGTTTTCTATTAGCTGCTTCAACTATAACCCCAGCTCTATTGATTGGTTTGAACAAGATACGACTTATTTGAAATAAATTGAATGAACAAAAAAATAAGTATTTCTCTTAAATGCCAGGTCTTCCATAGTCCCGCGGGCGCGGGAATTGCCAATTCTCGGTTATTGAGATTCGCGAACAATTCAGATTAATATTTAGGGATAGATCTTACCTCTCTTTTTATTCTCTCAAACAAAAAATAGAAATGATTGAAGTTTTTTTATTTGGAATCGTTTTAGGTCTAATTCCTATTACTTTGGCAGGATTATTCGTAACTGCATATTTACAATACAGACGTGGTGATCAATTAGACCTTTGATTGAATAATATATTTTTTGATTGACCTCCTACTCCTTTCAAGGAGGTCAAATTAAAGTTTATTAAATTATTTTATTGTATGTGATTCGACATAACATCACGCTCTATAGGATTTGAACCTACGACATCGGGTTTTGGAGACCCGCGTTCTACCGAACTGAACTAAGAGCGCTTTCTTATGACAGGGGGTACGACTGTAAAAAAAAGAATTTCTATGTACCCAAAAATATCTTGCAAACACCTAGTATAGTATGCAATAATTAAAGATTATATAGCCAATTTTAAAATTTAATCAATCTCGAGTAATCTCCCGTTACTGCCCATTAGTAGAAGTAATAGGTAGGGATGACAGGATTTGAACCCGTGACATTTTGTACCCAAAACAAACGCGCTACCAAGCTGCGCTACATCCCTTTTAAAAATTGTTTTACAATGTCATTGTACAAAATCCTTGTCTTGTTTTCCACATTTTTATTTTCTTCTTGATTTTATACTTTATTTTTTATATTAAAATATTGTATTTATATTATATACATCTGAAACCTAACGCATAAAAAAATTAATATTTATCGATAACACTAACACTCAGGCTTTTTTTTTTTTAGGACAAGAACATTGACTCGTTCATTGTACATATCCATTTTAGTTAAGAATTCTGCATAAAAATAAATACAAATGATCTTGAACTACGACATCTGCTCATATATATAATATATGTCTATGTTTTACAATAAACAATAAAAAGGAGGATTTTCAATGCGAGATATAAAAACATATCTCTCCACGGCACCTGTGCTAAGTACTCTATGGTTTGGGTCTTTAGCGGGTCTATTGATAGAGATTAATCGTTTATTCCCAGACGCCTTGTCATTTCCTTTTTTTTGATTCTAGTTATTGATATGCAAAAAAATAAAAAAATTAGGGATTTAATTCTATGTGACGTGATTAAAAAAAAAAAAAAAATGTATTAAACCCAAACAAAAAGTTGATCTAATAAAATTATATTTGGAAAAACATAAATAGAAATGCGGGTCCAGTCTAGGAGAGGCTCCACGAAATCATAACACAGTAAAGAAGATACATAAATGAAATATTGGTATTAGTATAAGAATAATTGATAGTTAGAAAAAAATTGTATTACTTAAAATTATATATAATATTATAATATATAATTGATATTTAAATAAAATTAAATAAAAAAAATATATATCTTCAATCTATTTAATTTTAATTATTACTCTTAATTAATTCAATTAATTAATATTAATTACAATGAAATCTTTAGAAAATTAATTTTAAATTAGTAACTTCTATTAATTTTTTGTTCTTTTTATTTTCAGATCGAAAAAAGAAAAGTTAAGTCGATCCAAAGGGGGTTCATGGCCAAGGGTAAAGATGTAAGGGTCATAGTTATTTTGGAATGTACTTGTTGTTGTGCCCGAAATGGTGTCAATAAAGAATCGCCGGGTATTTCTAGATATATTACTCAAAAGAATCGACACAATACACCCAGTCGATTAGAATTGAGAAAATTTTGTCGTTATTGTCACAGGCATACGATTCATGGGGAAATAAAGAAATAGATCGAACGGAACATATGTGCAATCTTTCCATTCCAACTCAAAGAGCAGAAAGAGGAAGAACATATAACATAATCATAATATAATACAAATTATATTTAAATTATAAATTATACAAATAAAACCCTACTTCGGCCGGATCTGAAATTAATAAAGAAATAGAATTTTAGAAATAAGGAATAAACCATGGATAAATCTAAGCAACCTTTTCGTAAATCCAAGCTCTCTTTTCGTCGGCGTTTGCCCCCAATTGTCTCGGGGGATCGAATTGATTATAGAAACATGAGTTTAATTAGTCGATTTATTAGTGAACAAGGAAAAATATTATCTAGACGGGTAAATAAATTGACCTTGAAACAACAACGATTAATTACTATTGCTATAAAACAAGCTCGTATTTTATCTTCGTTACCTTTTCTTAATAATGAGAAACAATTTGAGAGAACCGAGTCGATCCCTAGAACTGCGGGTCCTAGAGCCAGAAATAAATAGGCATATTCCTCAATTGACTCAAAACTCCACAAGCTCAAATGGATTGGATGTTTTGCTCGAAAAGGCCCAGAATCCAGGTTTAATTCTTGTCTTATAAGAAACAAAAAAAGGGGGATAAGCAATTTTTTTATTGAAGCATGTTCGTTCATTCCTACTACTTTTCTTATCTTAATTTTATCTCAATTTAGTTTATTCTATCTTCCCGGAGTTCATTCTCCGGGGAATTCTTGTTCAATCATTCTTGTATATTACTTTAGGATTTCCTTTATTTTATGATTTTATTGGAAATCATGTAAAGACAATTCTTATTTGATATAGCTATTTGCGCAAGTATTTTACGATTAAGAAGCAATTGCCCCTTGTACAGATTGTGTATTAATCGACTATAACTATGGAATACTTTATTCTCGCGAGTTACTGCATTTATCCGAGTGATCCACAAACGACGAAAATTTCTCTTTTGCCTGCCCCTATCTCGCTGAGAGGAAACCAAAGCTCTCATTTTATGTTGAGTAATTGTTCGCGTAAGTCTTGAATGAGCCCCTCTAAAGGTTGATGCAAATACACGAATTTTTGTTCGACGTCTCCGAGCTGTATACCCTCGTTTAACTCTGGTCATTGAATCAAATTAAACTTTAATGAATAACTAATTGAATTCTCTTCTTTCAGTCATTATTTGTCCCCCCGGTCGGTTAATAACAAAACGGATTATTCCGATATATAAAATATAAATTCCAATGGCTTTTGCTACTATGACCTTCCCAACCACTATTTTTTATTTTTATTCTTTCCAGGCCAGACATTTGGTTCACCTGGAACTAAGAAATTCTACCAAATACTATACAAAAAAATAGTGGGTTCCTTCGTTTCTATGGTTACTTCTTAAACGGTGAGGCCCTCTCTATGCGCCGGAGCCTCATCTCTCATTTAATCAAATGGTATTGTTAACTTGTATAGTTAACATTCTTTGGCTCTACCCATTAATTATACAGTAATAGGCCTTTTCACAATAAGAGCTATCCATACAGTGACGGCATTTCATTATGAAAGTTGGCTAGGTAGCTGACCCTGTTAGTCCGTTCTTTCAAGAATATGGGCATAACCTTTTTGTTTTGCTTCTTATCCTTATAATACCATTTCCTCCGCTTAATGGATAACCCTTTGCTACCAATGGAGAATTGCTTCTCATCTCAAATTGAGGTGGTTGGATTTGCACCAATGAAAACCATAAATTCCATACACAATATACAAGAAACAATAAGGGTATATAATATATCCCCATTTTAGATAGTAAATGGCGTTCTTTTACTCTATCTATTCATTGGTATTAATCATTGATACTGGAAAAATTGTCTCATTTGCTCGAGCTCATGATCTGAACGAGTCGCACATACACCCTAGTACATGTTCCTCGACGCTGAGGACATCCTCGAAGAGCGGGGGATTTCGTGACATTTTTTATTGGCTGTCTTGTGTTTCTAATAAGTTGTTTAATAGTTGGCATGTCGGATATATAAAATTATATTATAGAATGGGTTGGTTTAGATCGATCTTAACCTGATTGATGATTATTAATTATTTCGATTCAATATAAGATATCAAATCGTGTAAAATTCGAATTATGGTTGAAAATAAAACGGAATCATGGATTTATACGAAATCCGAAGTATTTTCATTTTCAACCGCTACAAGATCAACAATGCCATGGGCTTGGGCTTCTGTTGCCGACATAAAAACATCTCTTTCCATGTCTTCGGATATAACCCATAAAGGGTTGCCTGTTCTTTGTACATAAACTTTTGTGAGGTTTTCGCGAAGTTTCAGCAGTTCTTCCGCTTCCAGGATAAATTCTCCTGCCTGTGCCTCATAAAAAGAACTAGCAGGTTGGTGAATCATAACCCTGATGATATTGAGATAACATCATGAATGGTTCTTCTATCTCGCATGATGGGATTTAAATTAAAGGGATAAAAAAAGAAGAAAAAATATAGAATTGAACAACCGTACAGGCACCTTTTGTGCATTGCATACGGCTCTGCAATGGAATTTACTAACCCCCTCCTCCAGAGAAGAGGGGAAGAAATAGAATCTATCCGATCCAGCCAGATCGTTGAATAATCCATTTGCCATCCTTCTTTTCATAAGAGTAAAAAAATACTACGATGGTTCTGTTGCTTTATATTAGATATTTATATATTTATCTAGTTTGTGATTTGGCAATCCCAAAGTGTCTTTCTGATATGATCAAATAAGGAAAAAATGATTTGTGACGCTAAAATGTCCTCCCGACACATAAGATAAAATCGCAAATAAAGGTTATTTCATACTACTATCTCGATACAAAATCTCATGTTATAAAAAACAATAATGGTTTGTTCATATCGAACTCAAAGTGCCATGCTATTATTACTTAATTTTTCCTAATTCGATTATTTATATTCGATATGGCGAAGGCATAGTCTTTTTTTTTTTTTTACTCATTGGCGCCAAGCGTGAGGGAATGCTAGACGTTTGGTAATTTCTCCTCCAACCAGAATGAAAGATCCCATTGAAGCAGCTAATCCCATGCATATTGTATGTACATCGGGTGGCACAAATTGCATAGTATCATAAATGGCTATTCCTGGTATTACCCATCCGCCGGGAGAGTTTATAAACAAATAAAAATCCCTAGTATTATCTTCTATACTGAGATATACCATGAGACCCACAAGTTGATTGGAGATCTCGCTATCAACTTCTTGGCCTAAAAAAAGTAATCTTTCTCGATGAAGTCGGTTGATTAGGACAAAATTGTATCCCTTAGGAACCGTACGTGCACCTTTGGATGCATACGGTTCAAAAAATTGCGAAAAAAAAAAATCAATCAATGTATCAATTCTAGTCTTTAATTTATTTTTTGTAACAGGTTTTTCTTTTTTTAAAGAAGGGCTTTTCTTCGATTTTTCAAAAACATGAGTTTTGGTTCCCTTTCTCTTCCTTATCAAAATCAAAAAAATTATTGAACTTATTAAACTAACCTCTCATTGATGTATTATTTCATCGAAATTCAAATCACGATGTCATTTTCTTGTTCTTGAATGGGCCCTTTCAATTCTTTTAGGTTCGTGTTCTACTCCGGGTAAAGATTTGTCCAAATTCTATTTGCACATATAGGGCAAATTATCTCAGTACCGCTTCTTTTTTTTTTTATGTTTCATTTCATGCTTTCTCTCAAATTATTCCATGTATTCATCTTATTATTCCATGCCATTGAATGGCAATTTGAGATCACTCCTAATAATATATAGAAAGCATAAATTAAATATAAATAAAGAATGTTTATGATACAAATAGTAATCATATAGATTACCAATTTGATATTTTCTGAACGGAGCCTGGATACTTTATTTTATCGTTACAAGTTAACCATAAATTCTTAATAATATTGATCCCCAATATAAATTGATCTAATTGCACTTCACGCTCCGAATAATTGATGGTTCAATCAATATTTCTTGGGCGAAACGGAGGATATCCCGATCGGTGGAGACAACGGGTAAACCCCATATGACCTAATATATCTGACAAGCCGCACTATACGTCAACCCAAACTGCGTCTTCCTCTCCAGGATTCCGAAAAGGTACTTTTGGAACACCAACGGGCATTAAATTAAAGAAAAAAGTTAAGTACTATACTTCACTTTAATATGGAAACGTACCAATGAATTTATTGTCTTCATTTTTTTTCTGTTTATTCTATTTTAAATTTATTCTATTTTAAACATAAATTTGGATACATGGATTGGGTGAAGATTTCCGGAAGAAGACAGAATGAATAAAGAATTTTCGCGAGCGGGTCGATCATTTGAATGATAAACAAGTATCTACGCATTCATTCTACAAAAAAAGAGGGCCCAACCCCCATTGCGTATTGGTACTTATCGAGTATAGAATAGATCTGCTTCTCTTTGTTCTTACGAACAAAATTGTTCCGTTATTTTCAATGGAACGAAATAAATCTTAACCCTTTCTTATACAAAATCTACTGAAAAGGTTAGGTACATAACATAGTATAGTCTTTTCCAATGCGATAAAGTTACATAGTGTCCATTTTTCTTTGATATTTGATAAAAAAGGGGTATTTCCATGGGTTTACCTTGGTATCGTGTTCATACTGTCGTATTGAATGATCCCGGTCGGTTGCTTTCTGTCCATATAATGCATACAGCTCTAGTTTCTGGTTGGGCTGGCTCGATGGCTCTATACGAATTAGCAGTTTTTGATCCTTCTGACCCGGTTCTTGATCCAATGTGGAGACAGGGTATGTTCGTTATACCCTTTATGACTCGTTTAGGAATAACCAATTCATGGGGTGGGTGGAGTATTTCAGGAGGAACCATACCGAATCCGGGTATTTGGAGTTACGAAGGTGTGGCAGGGGCACATATTGTGTTTTCTGGTTTGTGCTTCTTGGCAGCTATCTGGCATTGGGTGTATTGGGATCTAGAAATATTCTCTGATGAACGTACCGGAAAACCTTCTTTGGATTTGCCCAAGATCTTTGGAATTCATTTATTTCTCTCAGGGTTGGCTTGCTTTGGCTTTGGCGCATTTCATGTAACAGGCTTGTATGGTCCTGGAATATGGGTGTCCGATCCTTATGGGCTAACTGGAAAAGTACAATCTGTAAATCCAGCATGGGGCGCAGAAGGTTTTGATCCTTTTGTTTCGGGAGGAATAGCCTCTCATCATATTGCAGCGGGTACATTGGGCATATTAGCGGGTTTATTTCATCTTAGTGTCCGTCCGCCTCAACGTCTATACAAAGGATTACGTATGGGCAATATTGAAACTGTACTTTCCAGCAGTATCGCTGCTGTTTTTTTCGCAGCTTTCGTAGTTGCTGGAACTATGTGGTATGGTTCAGCAACTACCCCAATCGAATTATTTGGCCCCACTCGTTATCAGTGGGATCAGGGATACTTCCAGCAAGAAATATATCGAAGAGTTGGCACAGGACTAGCTAAAAATCTGAGTTTTTCGGAAGCTTGGTCTAAAATCCCCGAAAAATTAGCTTTTTATGATTACATTGGTAATAATCCGGCAAAAGGGGGATTATTCAGAGCCGGCTCAATGGACAGCGGGGATGGAATAGCTGTTGGATGGTTAGGACACCCCATCTTTAGAGATAAAGAAGGCCGCGAGCTTTTTGTACGTCGTATGCCCACTTTTTTTGAAACATTCCCCGTAGTTTTGGTAGACGGAGACGGAATTGTGAGAGCCGATGTTCCTTTTAGAAGGGCAGAATCCAAGTATAGTGTCGAACAAGTAGGTGTAACTGTCGAGTTCTATGGTGGCGAACTCAATGGAGTCAGTTATAGTGATCCTGCTACTGTGAAAAAATATGCTAGACGCGCCCAATTAGGTGAAATTTTTGAATTAGACCGAGCTACTTTGAAATCCGATGGTGTTTTTCGGAGCAGTCCAAGGGGTTGGTTTACTTTTGGGCATGCTACATTTGCTTTGCTCTTCTTTTTCGGACACATTTGGCATGGCGCTAGAACCTTGTTCAGAGATGTTTTTGCTGGTATTGATCCAGATTTGGATTCTCAAGTAGAATTTGGAGCATTCCAAAAGCTTGGAGATCCAACTACAAGAAGACAAGTAGTCTGATAGAATATTACTCTGGTATCTTTCGTCTCCACTTTTTTTATTTGATGACATTTTGATGACATAAGGTACCAGAAAAATCGTGACTTGATTGAATCGCCATCTTTAATTCTTTCCCTTTCTTTACTATAGTAAATGATCCAAAATGAATAGGTGTGGAAGCTATAATTGTAAACCACGATCAAATCTATGGAAGCATTGGTTTATACATTTCTCTTAGTCTCGACTTTAGGGATAATTTTTTTCGCTATCTTTTTTCGAGAACCACCTAAGGTTCCGACTAAAAAATGATTTTTGATCATCTTAAATTTGAAGTAATGAGCCTACCAATGGTAGGCTCATTACTTCAATTAGTCCCCGTGTTCTTCGAATGGATCTCTTAATTGTTGAGAGGGTTGCCCAAAAGCGGTATATAAGGCGTACCCAGTAAAGCTTACAAGTAAACCAGATATGAAGATGGCGACTAGGGTTGCTGTTTCCATTTCTAGATAATTTAAGGATCACAATGGATCTACGATAAGATCGTTTATTTATAACTACAACCAAATGGTATACAAAGTCAACAGATCTTAACCAATCATTAAATAAGATTTATGGCTACACAAACCGTTGAGGATAGTTCTAAATCTAGGCCAAGACAAACTAATATAGGAAGTTTATTGAAACCATTGAATTCGGAATATGGTAAAGTAGCTCCGGGCTGGGGGACTACACCACTTATGGGGGTCGCAATGGCTCTGTTTGCAATATTTCTATCTATCATTTTGGAAATTTATAATTCATCCGTTTTATTGGATGGAATTTCAATGAATTAGGTTCCTAAGGACTATAAAGTCCTAGTTCTAGTTTTTTAATAAAAAAATAAAAACGCACTTAAGACTCAGATTTCTCATTCTGGTAGTTCGACCGTGGAATTTTTTTGTTTCGGTATTTCCGGAATATGAGTGTGTGACTTGTTATAATTGATCCTATTGATAATACAGAGAATAGTCTGTCATCTCTATCAAGATGATTCTACCTCGTCGGATATTTATTCTAGTATCTGGAGCACGGAATATGAATATTGTAGAATAGATCAAGAAAAGAAATATTTGAACTATGATTCATACTTACTATTCAGTCAGACCTCGCGACCGGACTCAAAAAAAAAAAAATGCAAATAGGTATTTTATAAATTAAACGCTTTTTCTTCCTTCAGACTAAATTTGGTCAACGGACACCCATTTCTTTATATTTTTTGAATTATTAATAACATCCATTCATTGAAATTGGATAAGTGATGATCAAATGGTTCTTAACTCACAGAACCTTTGCGTTTAGCGTGGGCTTTATTAAATCATCGTGGTTCTAGTATGAATCTGAGGTGTCAATTGATTGACAGGG